GGTGAATTCTTATAGATCCATCCCCCGAAGGAACCGGACATGATAATTTTTCATCATCCGGCTCGAGCAAGAATCAAAGGAATCAAAGAGATGCAATATATAAAAAAATTGATATGTCATGCATATCAACACATATATGACTCTATGTAAGAAAAGATTTACCGGATTCAATTTTACGGAGTTGCAACTACCCATCGCAAAGAATTCCATTTTTACAATTACAGGGAAATGCTCAATACCCACGTAGGCTTACAAATTTGATCATGATCAAGTGCTTTTTGGGTCGTCTCGTGCCTTACAATTTGTGTTTATCCCAAACATATCTCGAGTCATCTTACATACAAAGGATTTACTTGTTACTAATATAGTCTAGCCTCTGTTCTTCTTTAGATCCTTTATTTCACTCCGATAGTATCATAGGTCAGAATCGATGCAGAGGAAATGAATGCATTTCCATACTATTAAGTAAGTAGAATAGATAGAATAGAATCTGGATAATCCCACATCCCTTATTTTACTGGATCTTACGAAGCCTGTTCATGCACGACATGATTCGGGTCTGATCATAGAAAAAATTCTCCTCAAGCGAACCAGCCTATCCTCTGTAAGGGGCTTACGTGGTGGTTGGAACAGAGACACATTTGGTTGTAAATTCCAATGTGGCGGATAAAATTATATATCTACACGGGCCAATAAATAGTTCAAGTCACACACTCCCATAATCCATCTTCTCTTCGGAGAATCCACTTCAACTATTCGTATTAAATAAATAATACAATATTTCGTAGTTGAAGGGAAATATCCAAACACATGTCTTATTCTTTGAAATAATCCACATTTATAGCAATGAAATACTATTGTTCTTTCCCAAAATTATATATGATTGATTACAAATATCTATGATATGCCTTCTCTATTCTATAAAGGACCAGAAATACCTTGCTTGCGAATCATTGGGAAGTGCATTAACATAAATACGGCAGTAAGAAGAGGTAATACAAACGTGTGTAAACTATAAAAACGAGTCAAGGTTGATTGACCCACACTAGCACTTCCGCGTAATAACTCGACTAAGGGTGATCCTATTACAGGAATAGCATCAGGTACGCCTGTCACAATTTTGACTGCCCAATAACCAATTTGGTCCCGAGGTAAGGAATAACCAGTTACACCAAAAGATGCAGTCAATACAGCCAGAACCACACCCGTAACCCAAGTCAATTCGCGAGGTTTTTTAAACCCGCCGGTGAGATACACACGAAATACGTGCAAGATCATCATTAGGACCATCATACTCGCCGACCATCGATGAACTGATCGGATTAACCAACCAAAGTTAGCTTCAGTCATTATGTATTGAACAGAGGCAAAAGCGTCGGTAACGGTCGGACAATAGTAAAAAGTCATGGCAAACCCCGTAGCTACTTGTACTAAAAAACAAGTAAGCGTAATCCCCCCTAGACAATAAAATATGTTGACATGAGGAGGAACATATTTACTAGTTATATCATCTGCAATCGCCTGAATCTCGAGGCGCTCTTCGAACCAATCATATACTTTATTGAGATAGGTAAACCAAGGGAACTCCCCCTCCTAGAACTGTATATGAGAATTTCATCTCATACAGCTCAAGCAGAAACACCCCAATACTGGTTGCAACAGATATGTAATAGAAAGTTTTAAACTTTTTCTTATTCTTAGTCCCCGGATTAAATCTTCTCTGAAGATACGAAGGGAAAAAATCCTCAAGCTTTTTTTGTGATGATAATGCCAAAATATCAAGTCGGCTCATTCGTCTTTATGTTGATATTTACAGGCCTCTTGAATCTTCTTTGTCCCTATTTTTATTTATTGATAGGAATTCTCTTGTTGAGACCCTATGAATCGACTGAAACCTCAGGTTCATACTAGAACCACGATGATTGAATAAAGCCCCCAAGCTAAGCCCAAAGGTTCTCTGAGTAAGAACCTTTTTATTATCACTTATTCAATTAATAGATGAAATAAATAAAAATTCGGAGAAACTTTTGTCCGTTGGTCAAAATAAACAAATTTTGAAGGAAGAAACCCCTTCGATTTATAATTTTATAATTATAAATCTTTGAAATTTTTTTTGAGCCCAGTCGCGAGGTCTGAATAGTAGGTATGAATCATAGTTCAAGCATTTCTTGTTTCTTGTCTATTCCATATATTCCGTGCTCCAGATACAAAAATAAATATCCGACGAGGCAGAACCCATCTCTCTCAAGATGACAGACGTATTCTCTGTACTATCAATAGGATCAATTATAACAAGTCACACACTCATATTCCGGAAATACAGAAACAAAGGAATTCCACGGTCGAACTACCAGAACGGCCTAGAAATCCGAACCCTAAGTGATTCGTTTTGGATTGAAAGTCCAGGACTTACTGATTTTTATGGACCTAATTCATTGAAATTCCATCCAGCAAAACGGAAGAATTATAAATCTCCAAAATAATAGCTAGGAATACCGCAAATAGAGCCATTGCGACTCCCATCAAAGGGGTAGTTCCCCACCCAGGAGCTACTTTCCCATATTCAGAATTCAATGGTTTCAATAAACTCCCTGCACCAGTTCGTCTTGGACGAGATCTAGAACTACCCTCAACGGTTTGTGTAGCCATAAATCCTATTGCATTGGCTGATATTGGTTGACTTTGTATACCATTCCGTTGTAAATAAACGATCTTATCATAGATCCATTGTGGTCTTGAAATTTTATAATAATAATAATGGAAACAGCAACCCTGGTCGCCATCTTTATATCTGGTTTACTTGTAAGTTTTACTGGGTACGCCTTATATACCGCTTTTGGGCAACCCTCTCAACAACTAAGAGATCCATTCGAGGAACACGGGGACTAGTTAAAGTAATGAGCCTCCCTTTTTTGGAGGCTCATTACTTTACTTAAATTTAGATAATGTAAGATAATCAAAAATCATTTCGCCTTTTTAGTCGGAACCTTGGGTGGTTCTCGGAAAAATATAGCGAAAAAAATTATTCCTAGAGTAGAGACTAAGAGGAATGTATAAACCAAAGCTTCCATAAATTCGATCGTGGTTTACAATTATAACTTCCACACCTGTTCATTTGGGATCATCTCCCAGATTAAGAAAAGACAAGAGTCAAAGAAAGAGCGGTGATTCAAATCAAGATTTCTCTGGGACTCTATGTCAAAGTTAAATAAAAAAAATCCAATGGAGGCGAAAGATACAAGAGCAATGCTGTATCAGACTACCTGTCTCCTTGTAGTTGGATCTCCAAGTTTTTGGAAAGCTCCAAATTCCACTTGAGCATCCAAATCTGGGTCAATACCAGCAAAAACATCTCTGAACAGGGTTCTAGCACCATGCCAAATGTGTCCGAAAAAGAAGAGCAAAGCAAACGAAGCATGTCCAAAAGTGAACCAACCCCTCGGACTGCTACGAAAAACTCCATCGGACTTCAAAGTAGCACGATCTAATTCAAAAATTTCACCCAATTGAGCACGTCTAGCATATTTTTTCACAGTAGCAGGATCACTATAACTGACTCCATCGAGTTCGCCACCATAGAATTCAACAGTTACTCCTACTTGTTCGACACTATACTTTGATTCTGCCCTTCTAAAAGGAACATCGGCTCTTACAATTCCATCTCCGTCTACCAAAACTACTGGAAATGTTTCAAAAAAAGTCGGCATACGACGTACAAAAAGCTCACGCCCTTCTTTATCTCTAAAGACGGGATGTCCTAACCATCCAACAGCTATTCCATCCCCGTTGTCCATTGAGCCCGCTCGAAACAATCCCCCTTTTGCTGGATTATTGCCAATGTAATCATAAAAAGCTAATTTTTCGGGAATTTTAGACCAAGCTTCTGATAAACTCTGATTTTCGGCTAGTCCGGCACTAATCTTTCGATATATTTCTTGCTGGAAGTATCCTTGATCCCATTGATAACGAGTCGGACCAAATAATTCGATCGGGGTAGTTGCTGAGCCATACCACATAGTTCCAGCAACAACAAAAGCTGCAAAAAAGACAGCAGCAATACTACTGGAAAGGACAGTTTCAATATTACCCATACGTAATCCTTTGTATAGACGTTGGGGCGGGCGGACACTAAGATGGAATAGGCCGGCTAATATGCCCAACGTACCTGCTGCAATATGATGAGAGGCTATTCCTCCCGGAACAAAAGGATCAAAACCTTCTACCCCCCACGCAGGATTTACAGATTGTACTTTTCCAGTTAATCCATAAGGATCAGACACCCATATTCCAGGACCATACAAACCTGTTACATGAAATGCACCAAACCCAAAGCAAGCTAACCCTGAGAGAAATAAATGAATTCCAAAGATCTTGGGCAAATCCAAAGAGGGTTTGCCTGTACGTTCATCAGAGAATATTTCTAGATCCCAATATACCCAATGCCAGATAGCGGCCAAGAAGCACAAACCAGAAAACAAAATATGTGCCCCGGCCACACCTTCGTAACTCCAAATACCCGGATTCGTTATAGCCCCTCCTGTAATACTCCAGCCGCCCCACGAATTGGTTATTCCTAAACGAGTCATGAAGGGTATAACGAACATACCTTGTCTCCACATTGGATCAAGGACAGGGTCAGAGGGATCAAAAACTGCTAATTCATATAGAGCCATCGAACCGGCCCAACCAGAAACGAGAGCTGTATGCATTATATGTACAGCAAGCAACCGACCGGGATCATTCAATACGACGGTATGAACACGATACCAAGGCAAACCCATGGAAATACCCCTTTATCAAAGAAAAAAAGACACTATGTAACTTTATCGCATTGGAAAAGACTATGCTATGGACCTCTCCCTTTCGGTGGATTATTTCGGAGCGGGGGTTAATATTTATTTAATTCCATTTCGTTGGTAATAATGGAACAATTCTGTTCGTAGGAACAAAGATAAGCAGATCTATTCTATACCCAATAAGTACCAATACGCAATGGGGGGTTGGTCCCGTTTTCTATGAGCGAATGCATCGATACTTGTTCATCATTCGAACAGCCTGACCCATTCGTAATAATTTTCCTTTATTCATTTCGTCTTACTCTATGAACTTTCCAATCTAGGGGTAAAATATGACATTACGTTTCCACATCAAAGTAAAATATAGTACTTAAATTCCCTTTATTTCAGTTGATGCCTATTGGTGTTCCAAAAGTACCTTTTCGGAGTCCTGGAGAGGAAGATGCAGTTTGGGTTGACGTATAGTGCGACTTGTCAGACATATTGGGCCGTATGGGATTTTCCCGTTCTCTCTCCCGATCGAGATACCCTCCGTTTCGCCCAAAAAAGATTGCTTGAACCATCAATAATTTGGAGCGTGAAGTGCAATTCGATCCATTTTTTGGGGGGGGGATCAAGATCAATATTAATATTTTCCATTATAAAAATTTATGGTTGGCTTGGCTGGACCAATAAAATGAAGTATCCAGGCTCCGTTCAGAAAATACCCAACTGCTAATATATGTATGATTACCAGTTGTATCATAAGTAATTACTTTATAGCATATGGGCGATCTCAAACTGCCAATCAATGAAATAATATGATGACTACATCGAATATTTGTCGTAAGAAAGGCATGAAATGAATTGAAAAAAAAATGTCGTACCAAAAAAAGTGGTATTGGGATCATTTGTCCTATATGTGCAAATTGAAATAGGGGGGATCTTTACCCGGAGTAGAACATAAACCTAAAATAATTGAGGAGGCCTATTCAGGAACAAGAAAATTACATCGTAATTTGGATTTCGATGAAACAATACATCAATGAGAGTTTAATTCGATAAGTTTAGTGGATTCTTTTTTACGGAGAGGCTAGCAAAAAATAATTTTTATTAAAAAAATAGAAAGAAAAAGCCCCTTCGTTAGGAAGTAGAAAAGCCCTACTATAAAAAAGAAGGTGGGCTGGAATCAACACATTGATTCTTTTTTCGCAATTTTTTGAACCGTATGCATCCAAAGGTGCGTGTACGATTCCTAAGGGATAAAATTTTGTCCTAATCAACCGACTTTATCGAGAAAGATTAATTTTTTTAGGCCAAGCGGTTAATAGCGAGATTTCAAACCAAATTATTGGTCTCATGGTATACCTCAGTATAGAGGATGAGACCAAGGATCTTTATTTGTTTATAAACTCTCCCGGCGGGTGGATAACCCCCGGAGTATCCATTTATGATACTATGCAATTTGTGCCACCAGATGTACATACAATATGCATGGGATTAGCCGCTTCAATGGGATCTTTAATCCTGGTCGGAGGAGAAATTACCAAACGTATAGCATTCCCTCACGCTTGGCGCCAATGAGTTTTTTATTTGAGAGAAAAAAGAAGACTATGCCTTCGCAATATAAATATGAATAATATAATATTAAGTAATAATAGCATGGCACTTCGAGTTCGATATGAACAAACCTTTATTGTTTTTTCATAACATGAGATTATGTATCGGGCGAGTAATATGAGAAAAAGGTTTTCCGATTTGATCTTATCTATCCGGGGTTCATTTCAGCGTCACAAACTTTTTTGTTTTCACACCAGAAGTCTCTTTCCGATATTATGAAAGAGTACTAAAACGAAAAAAAAAACAAGATAATTTTTTACTTATACTTATTTGATTTGATCGGATCAAAAAAAAACTTTGGGATTGCTGAATCACATCACATACTGGATAAATTCGAAATATAAAAAGCAACGGAACCATCATAGTATTTTTTAACTCTACCGAAGAGAAGGGTGGTAAATGGATCACTTAATGAGATTTGGTTCTGATTCCATTCTAGAGCCGTATGCAATGCACAAAAAATGCCCGTACGGTTGTTCAATTATATATTCTTTTTTCTTCGTGTTATTCTTTACCTCTTTCCGTCGTCCGATCGTACGAGATTGAGGAACCATTCATTATGTTATATCATCAGGGTAATGATCCACCAACCTGCTAGTTCTTATTATGAGGCACAAACAGGAGAATTTGTCCTAGAAGCGGAAGAACTGCTGAGACTCCGCGAAATCCTCACAAGGGTTTATGTACAAAGAACGGGTAACCCTTTATGGGTTGTATCCGAAGACATGGAAAGAGATGTTTTTATGTCAGCAACAGAAGCCCAAGCCCATGGAATTGTTGATCTTGTAGCGGTCGAAAATACCGGTGATTTCACGTAAATCCACGATTCTATTTTGATTTGAACCATAATTCGAATGAACCTAAATTTTATCTTCTTGCCGGGGCAAAATAAGGTAAAATGAAATAAATTCAATCAATAGTAAATAGAAATAATTCATAATCATCCGGTTAGGATTGATCTAAACCAGCCCATTTTATATTTTATATGTGATTCAGATTCAGAATGCCAACTATTAAACAACTTATTAGAAACACAAGACAGCCAATAAAAAATGTAACAAAATCCCCCGCTCTTCGGGGATGTCCTCAGCGTCGAGGAACGTGTACTAGGGTGTATGTGCGACTCGTTCAAATCATGAACTGGAAAAAAAGAAAGGGAAAATTTTTTCCAGTATCAATGACCAGTACCAATGAATAGGATGGAAGAATTCCATTCAATATATAAAAAAAAACCACTGTGTATGAAATTTATGGTTTCTATTGGTGCAAATCCAATCACCTCAATTGGAGATGAGAAGCAATTCCCCAGTGGTAGCAAATGGTTATCCATTAAGCGGGGGAAATAGTATTTAAGAAGCAAAAGAAACACGCTCCGCTCTTGCAAGAACGGACTAACAGGGTCAGCTACCTAGCCAACCTTTATAATTAAATACCGTCACTGTATGGGTAGATCTCATTGTGAAAAGACCTATTGCTGGATAATTCATGGGTAGAGTCAAAGAATCTGAACTGTACAAGTTACTAATAACATTGATTAAATGAGGGAAGAGGCTCCGGTGTATAGAAAGGACCTCACCGTTTAAGAAGCAACCATAGAAACGAAGGAACCCACTTTTTTTTATCCATTTACCCTTACTACTCTACTTTATATTTATAATATACTCAACTTAATTTACAATTTATTATTATTATTTTGTTTAGTATCAATATAATTTATTTTTTCGAGGTTAAATGTCTGGAAAATCGTGGTTGGGAAGGTCATAGTAGCAAAAGCCATTGGAATTTTTTTTATACATTGGAAGAATCCGTTTTGTTATTAATAGACCAGGAAAGGGGAAAAGAATGACTGAAAGAAAAAAATAAATTAGTTATTCATTAAAGTTTAACTTGATTCAATGACCAGAATTAGACGAGGGTATGTAGCTCGGAGACGTAGAACAAAAATTTGTTTATTTGCATCAACCTTTCGGGGGACTCATTCAAGACTTACTCGAACTACTATTCAACAGAAAATAAGGGCTTTGGTTTCTGCTCATCGGGATAGGGGCAGGCAAAAGATAAGTTTTCGTCGTTTGTGGATTACTCGTATAAATGCAGCAATTCGCGAGAGGGGGGTATCCTATAGTTATAGTAGATCCATAAATGATCTATACAAGAGGCAGTTGCTTCTTAATCGTAAAATACTTGCACAAATAGCCATATCAAATACGAATTGTCTTTACATGATTTCCAATAAGATCATTAAATAAGGAGATTGGAAGGAATACACTGTAATGATTTAAACGGGGGCCCCGGAGAATGAACTCCGGGAAGGTAGAGTAAAAATTACTATTTAATATAATTATAATAAAGATAAAATAGTAAAAATGAATGAGCACGTTTCAAAAAAAAAGGGGGGGTATCTTTTTTACTTTAATTTTTTCTTATGACGTGACAATCAAATCTGGATTCTCTAATTTTTTGAACAAAAAATAAATCTGAGTTGGAGTTCGGAATGGAATTTTTATTCAATTGTAATTGAGGATATAGGTCTATCTATTTATTTCTAGTTCGAGGACCCGTAGTTCTAGGAGTTGACTCAGTTCTCTCAAATTGTTTCTCATTATTAAGAAAAGGTAACAAAGATAAAATACGAGCTTGTTTTATAGCACTAGTAATTAATCGTTGTTGTTTCAAAGTCAATCTATTCACTCGTCTAGATAATATTTTTCCTTGTTCACTAATAAATCGACTAATTAAACTCATGTTTCTATAATCAATTCGATCCCCCGACCCAATTGGGGGCAAACGCCTACGAAAAGATCGCTTGGATTTAAGAAAAAGTCGCTTGGATTTATCCATGGTTTATTCCTTATCTTTAAAATCCTATTTATTAATTCTAATTTCATTGGGGATCCGACCGAAATAGGAATAGTATTGTTTTATTTTTATAGTTTATTTATATAATATATATATAAATATAAATTATGTAATTTTAATTTATTACTGTTTCTTGAAGTGGAGAGGTTACACACGCGTTCCGCTTTTTCTATTTCTTTATCTCCCCATGAATCGTATGCTTGTAACAACAGGGACAAAATTTTCTCAATTCCAATCGATTAGGCGTATTGTGTCGATTCTTTTGAGTAATATATCTGGAAATGCCCCGCGATTCCTTATTAATACCGTTTCGGACACAACTGTTACATTCCAAAATAACTCTTACTCTGACATCTTTACCTTTGGCCATAAACCTCCTTTCTTTTGCTTTTGGATTCACTCAACTCTTTTATTTTCAATCCGAAAGGAAGAAAAAAATAAGTTGCTGATTAGAAATCCAATTCTGAAATATTTCATTGCAATCAATAGAGAATAGAGAAATAATAAGTAATACAATGATTTCTAACTATAAATTAGTTCTAATCTAATACCAGTATAGTATTTCATTTAAGTATCTTGTATGCTTTTGTTGTCCTCGACCCTTAATTTCCATTTCTGTTCTCTGTCTATTAATTCAGCCTGAACCCGAATTTCGTTGCGGGCGAATCTTCTTTGATTCTTTCTCTTTCCTTCTTTTTTTATCCTAAAAAAAATGACAGCAAAGAACAAAACAAAGAAAGGGGGAGCACAGATAATTTATTGTATCTCTAATCTTTTTCATCCGTAACTAGAATGAAAAAAATGGGAATGTCAACGCATCTGGGAATAAACGATTGATCTCTATCAATAGACCTGCTAAAGACCCGAACCATAGAGTGCTTAACACAGGTGCCACGGAAAGATATGTTTTTATGTCTCGCATTGAAAATCCTCCTTTTTTATTGTAATACATATATGATCAGATACATATGTAGTTAAGGATCACTTTTATTTGTACGCGGCATCCCTAACTAAAATGGATATATATAACGACCCGGTGGATGATATTTCCCTTTCTTTACAACAGAAAAAGACGCCACCTTACTTTACTTTTTGGGCATTACTGATATAATTTTATTTATATTATATGTTATATGATACGAAAAAGAATAAATGCCAAGCAAGATAAATTGTATATCAATGGAGGAAATTACGATGTGGAAAACAAGACGGGAATTCTCTACAATGACACTGTAGTCCAATTGAAAGGGATGTAGCGCAGCTTGGTAGCGCGTTTGTTTTGGGTACAAAATGTCACGGGTTCAAATCCTGTCATCCCTATCTATTACTTCTACTATGTGCAGTAATGAAGGATCAATTGAGATCAATTAAAATTGAACATACATAATCTTTTATGATACTATATGCATATGCATGCAAGGTGGGGGTTACAAAAAAATACCTTTATTTTTTATTTACGGTATTTTATATTGTGATAAGAAAGCGCTCTTAGTTCAGTTCGGTAGAACGCGGGTCTCCAAAACCCGATGTCGTAGGTTCAAATCCTACAGAGCGTGATTCTGTTCTTCTTAGGTCGAATTACAATGAAATAACTTTACTAACTTGAGCAGGCGCCTGAATCTGACCTCCTGCGGATTAAAGAAAGGAGGAGGTCAATCAAAAAACGAGATATTATTTAAAAACAGATGTTATTTAATCAAAGGTCCAACTGATCGCCCCGTCTGTATTGCAAATATGCAGTTACGAATAATCCAGCCAAAGTAATAGGAATTAAACCTAACACGATTCCAAATAGTAAAACTTCAATCATTTCAATTTGTTTGAAAGGGTAAAAGGGGGGAGGTAATATCTATCCCTAAATATTAATCCAAATCGCCCATGAATCTCAATAACCAAGAATTTATAATTTACGTGGTAAGGAACTATGGACTACCTGGAATCTTAAAAAAAGATTTCAATTTATGAATTGTTCATTCAATCAATTTCAAATAAGTCGTATCTTGCTCAGACCAATAAATAAAGCTGAGGTTATAGTTGAAGCCGCCAGTAGAAAACCGAAATAACTAGTTATAGTAGGCATGAAGGAACTAAACGGGATACTTTTTATTTATACATATGCTCATCAAACACTTACCTAAGTTTCTATTTTTGAGAAATACAAGATAAGAAAAAGACCAATTGACAAAATAAGCCCCAATCCAATCGAAAGCTGTTGATTTATCATTCATTATTCATTTCATTATAGACGGCACAAACAAAGCTATAGTGACATAAGTAAAAATATATCGGTTCATCATCTTTGACATCTATCGATCCCACGATTCCGACTCAACGGATTTATTGAGCAACTCTTGAATAAAGTAATAGTAAAAAAAACTTTGTCATGTAACTTCATTTACTAATAATATAAATTATAAATAATAATAAAAAAAGTAAAGAGTTAAAGTAAAATAAAAGGTGTTATGTTATAAGGCCTCTCGTTCCAAACAAAATATAAAATGGAGTCGATACAATTGAAAAAGAAAAGAAACGATCCAAATAAAAAATAAATATAAAATATAAATCATTTTAGAAATTTTATTTCGTAGTGATTCAATATAGTATAGAGTTTAATTTGTATTAGTAGGCTCATTAATTGCACATCGAATGAGAAGAGCAAAAGTATCGTACGATGGCTCGCAAAAATAAAATTTAATAAAACATGCGATATTTCGCATGTTTTATTAAATTTTATGAATTATGGGAATACAACCCGTCAGACTCACACCTTATTTGATCCTTTGTTTATAGTCCAAAGTTAGTAATGGAAAGAAATCCTATATTACAGGAATTAAATATTGAATGGCAAATGTTTCTGTATAGATTAAGGAATAAGAAGGGAAGAAAAGAATTATGTACCAATTTTTTTAGATACTGGTTGAAATTGCGTTGCTGTGTCAGAAGAAGGATAGCTATACTTATTTGGTATACTCTAAAGACGCCTTCGGTACACTATTGACGATCTCACAAAGATAAAGGACCAGTGGGTTTTGATTTACTGATCCCATCTTTCACGGAATCGATCCCCCTCTTTGACTGTACAAGAATATGTGGAGCTCAGCATGTCTGGAAGCACGGGAGAACGTTCTTTTGCTGATATTATCACCAGTATTCGATACTGGGTCATTCATAGCATTACTATACCTTCCCTATTCATTGCGGGTTGGTTGTTTGTCAGCACGGGTTTAGCTTACGATGTGTTTGGAA